ATAATTTTTTGAGTAAATGATTCAAAATGAATAGGTGTGGAAGCTATAATTGTAAACCACGATCGAATCTATGGAAGCATTGGTTTATACATTCCTCTTAGTTTCGACTTTAGGGATCATTTTTTTCGCTATCTTTTTTCGAGAACCACCTAAAGTTCCAACTAAAAAAGTGAAATGATTTTTCATTATTTCCATTGAAGTAATGAGCCCCAATATGAATATCGGGGCTCATTACTTCAACTAGTCCCCATGTTCTTCGAAGGGATCTCTTAATTTTTGAGAGGGTTGCCCAAAAGCGGTATATAAGGCATACCCAGTAAAGCTTACAAGTAAACCGGATATGGAGATGGCGACTAGGGTTGCTGTTTCCATTTTTTCGATAATTTCAAGATCACGATAATGTCGTTTATTTACAACTACAACGGAATAGCATACAAAGTCAACAGATTTCAACCCATGATGAAAGAGGATTTATGGCTACAAAAACCGTTGAGAGTAGTTCTAGATCTGGGCCAAGACGAACTGGCGTAGGGAGTTTATTGAAACCATTGAATTCGGAATATGGAAAAGTAGCTCCAGGGTGGGGGACTACACCACTTATGGGAGTTGCAATGGCTCTATTTGCAATATTTCTATCTATTATTTTAGAAATTTATAATTCATCTGTTTTACTGGATGGAATTTCAATGAATTAGTTTAGAAAAACTAGGAAGTCCTAGTTTTTCTATCAAAAAAGATTATTTTACTTATACTTACTTAATTACTTACTTAATGCTTAAAATACTGAAATACTTAATAATTTAACTTAAGATTACCTAAGACTTGGATTTATAGACCATTCTGGTAGTTCGATCGTGAAATTTATTTGTTTCGATATTTCATTTCCGGAATATGAGCGTGTGACTTGTTATAATTGATCCTATTGATAATACAGAGAATAGACCTGTCATCTCTATCAAGATGATTCTACCTCGTCAGATATTTATTCTAGTCTCTGGAGCACGGACTATATAGAATAGATCAAGAAAAGAAATATTTGAACTATGATTCATACCTATTATTGAGACCTCGCAACCGGATAAAAAAAAAATGGAAAAAAGGTCTTTTCTAAATCAAACAATTTTTTCCTTCATACTTCCGAAAGAAACCTCTTTCTATATATTTTTTTGAGTTATTACATTTATTTAAGAAGTGATGATCAAATGGTTTTTACTCAGAAACCCTTTGAGTTTAGCTTTGGTTTTATTAAATCATTGTGGTTCTAGTATGAATCTGAGGTTTAAATTGATTCATAGGGTCTCAACAAGAGAATTCCTATAAAAAAAAAGATAGGGAAGAGAAGATTCAAGAGGCCTGTCACGATTAACATAAATAAAATAAATAAAGATGGATGAGCCAACTTGAGATTTTATTTCTTGGCATTATCATCACAAAGAAGAGATTCCGGATTTTTCTTACTTCGTATCTTTGGGTCAAATCGAGTCAAGCGGCTAAGCCACAAGAATTCTTAAACTCTCTATTCCATATCCGTTGAAACTAGTATTTGTGTGTTTCGGCTTGAGCCGTACGAGATGAAATTCTCATATACGGCTCTCAGAGGGGGAGTCTTTCTTGGATTACCTATCTCAATAAAGTATATGATTGGTTCGAAGAACGTCTCGAGATTCAAGCGATTGCAGATGATATAACTAGTAAATATGTTCCTCCTCATGTCAACATATTTTATTGTCTAGGGGGGATTACACTTACCTGTTTTTTAGTACAAGTAGCTACGGGTTTTGCTATGACCTTTTACTATCGTCCAACTGTTACAGAGGCTTTTTCCTCTGTTCAATACATAATGACTGAGGCCAACTTTGGTTGGTTAATTCGATCAGTTCATCGATGGTCAGCAAGTATGATGGTTCTAATGATGATCTTGCACGTCTTTCGTGTGTATCTTACGGGTGGTTTTAAAAAACCCCGCGAATTAACTTGGGTTACCGGGGTGGTTCTGGCTGTATTGACTGCATCTTTTGGCGTAACTGGTTATTCCTTGCCTTGGGACCAAATTGGCTATTGGGCAGTAAAAATTGTAACAGGCGTGCCCGAAGCTATTCCTATAATAGGATCACCTTTGGTAGAATTATTACGTGGAAGTGCTAGTGTGGGCCAGTCCACTTTGACTCGTTTTTATAGTTTACATACTTTTGTATTGCCTCTTCTTACTGCCGTATTTATGTTAATGCACTTTCCAATGATACGTAAACAAGGTATTTCGGGTCCTTTATAGAGAAGGCAGATCATAGATATTTGTAATTTATCATATTGGGGAGGAACAAGAGTTTTTCATTGCTACAAATATGTATTATTGAAAAATAAGGCATGTTATTTGGATACTTCTATTCAACTATGAAGTATTTTTTATTTGATACGAATCGAATAGTTAAAGTATATTTTCCTAAAAGAGGATGGATTATGGGAGTGTGTGACTTGAACTATTGATTGGCCCATGCAGATATATGATTTTATCCGCCACGTTGGAATTCACAACCCAACGTGTCTCCGCATCCAACCATCACGTCAGTCCCTTTATATAGCATAGGATAATAGGATAGGCCGGTTCGCTTGAGGAGAATATTTTCTATGATCATACCCGAATCTTGTCATGGTCATGCATGAACAGGCTCCGTAAGATCCCTATAATAAGTGATGTGGAATGATCCAATGTTCTATTTATTCATTTTGTTTTATTTTTCTTTTTTTTTATTAATTTTTCTTAGAATTAATTGATAGTAATTAATTGATAGTATTAGTATTTCGTATTAATTTGATAGTCTAATTGGATAATAATCTTAATAAGTTTTTTTATAGTATGTAGATGCATTCATTTCCTCTGCATCAACCCTGATCTATAATACTATCGGAGTTAAATAAGGGATCTAAGGAAGAATAGGGGCTAAGATTTTATTAGTAACAAGTAAAAACTTTGTATTTTTGTATGTAATACAATCAAGATGTTGTGGGGATAAATACCAACCAAAAGACATGAGACAATCCAAAAAGCACTTGATCATGATCTAATTTGTAAGCCGACTTGGATATTGAGCATTTCCTTGTTGCCAGAAATGAATTCTTTGCAATGAATAATGAATTGTTGAAACTCGGGTAAATGAATTTGATAAATCTTTTCTTACATAGAGTCATTCTACATTATATATGTAGATATGTATGAAATATAGATCTTCTATTTCTATGGACCTATTTATGTTCTATGAATCTATTTCTGTGATTCTTTTGATTCTTGCTCGAGCCGGATGATAAAAAATTATCATGTCCGGTTCCTTTGGGGGATGGATCCACAAGAATTCACCTATCCAAATAACAAAGAAACCTGATTTGAATGATCCTGTATTAAGAGCTAAATTGGCTAAAGGGATGGGGCATAATTATTATGGAGAACCTGCATGGCCCAATGATCTTTTATATATTTTTCCAGTAGTCATTCTAGGCACTATTGCATGTAGTGTGGGCTTAGCAGTTCTAGAGCCGTCAATGATCGGTGAACCAGCGGATCCATTTGCAACTCCGTTGGAAATATTACCCGAATGGTACTTCTTTCCTGTATTTCAAATACTTCGCACAGTACCCAATAAGTTATTGGGTGTTCTTTTAATGGTTTCAGTACCAATAGGATTATTGACAGTACCTTTTTTGGAGAATGTCAATAAATTCCAAAATCCATTTCGTCGTCCAGTAGCCACAACAGTCTTTTTGATCGGTACCGCAGTAGCTCTTTGGTTAGGTATTGGAGCAACTTTACCTATTGAGAAATCCCTAACTTTAGGTCTTTTTCAAATTGATTAAACCGTTAAATACCACGACATAAGTATCTAAGGAAGATCCCCTTCTGGATCTTCCTTAGATACATCAATCTTATTATGATCTATTCTGCAAATTCTGCAAATATATGGACCGTGTCGGAGATTCAAAACTTATTCCATTCTTTTTTCTTTCTAAAAAAGAAAAAATGAAAAGAATTCAATGGATTTAAAATTATAACTTTTTCTTAGGTAAATTTATTGCAAAATGCTTCTGTAGATTGCTCAATATCTGTTTTACATCTTCTATGCAAAAATATTCCATTTTCATAAGATCTTCTTGACTGTGACTCAAAAGGTCCAATAATGTATGTATATTGGACCTTTTGAGACAATTATAGGTCCTGGAAGACAATTCTGATTGGTCAATAAAAATACATGTCAATGGAATTCCTTTTTTGTTTTTCTTGAGATTAGTGAATCTGTCTTGAAAGGAAAAAAGGGGTAGATTCCATCTGTTTTCATTTTCCTCGAAATTCATGTCCTCTTCCTCTGCATGTAGAAAAGGAATCAATAAATCAATCAAATTACGAGAAGCTTCATAAAGTGCTTCTTTAGGAGTTAAACTTCCATTCGTCCATATTTCTAGAAAGAGTATCTCTTGTTTTTCATTCCCATTCCCATAAGAATGAATACTATGATTTGCATTTCGAACAGGCATAGATACAATATCTATAGGATAACTTCTAGGATAACTTCCATCGTGAGAGTCATTTGTGGATTTCATACTATATCCGCGATCTCTCTTGATTTGTAATTCAATACACAAATCAATTGGTTCTGTCAGGTTAGCTATATGCTGTGTCGTGTCAACTATTTCTACAGAAGGTGGTGAGATGATATCTTGAGCTGTTATGTATTTTGGACCCCTGACGCAAATGGATGCGTCCCTAACTCCATAAAGATTACTTCTCAATACAATCTCTTTCAAATTTAGTAAAATCTCATGTACTGATTCTTCAATACCTGCTATCGTAGAATATTCATGCAGCACATTTTCAGATGTTGCACGTGTGATACATGTTCCTTCTATTTCTCCAAGTAAAGCCCTTCGCATGGCAATACCTATGGTATCGGCTTGACCTTTAATAAGCGGGGACAGAACGAAACGACCATAATAAAGACGCTTGCTGTCTACTCTTGATTCAACACATTTCCACTGTAGTGTTCGAGTGGATCCTACTACTTCTTCTCGAACCATACTTTTATTTTTCTTTATATTTATAATTTATAATTATTGGATCAGATCATTGAATCATTTATTTCTCTTGGAATCTATTGAATTCTTATTTCTACACACGTCTTTTTTTAGGGGGGCGACATCCATTATGCGGCATGGGTGTTACATCACGTACGAAACTTAATAGTATCCCATTTCTACGAATGGCTCGTAATGCCGCATCTCTTCCGAGACCTGGACCCTTTATCATAACTTCTGCTCGTTGCATACCCTGATCCACTAATGTACGAATAGCATTAAATGCCGCGGCTTGAGCAGCATAGGGTGTTCCTTTTCTTGTGCCTCTGAATCCAGAAGTACCTGCGGAAGCCCAAGAAACCACCCGACCTCGTACGTCTGTAACAGTTACAATAGTATTATTGAAACTCGCTTGAACATGAATAACTCCTTTTGGTATTCTACGTTCATTCTTATTTGAACCAATACGTGCATTCTTACGTAAACTCATTTTTGCTATAGGTTTTGTCATATTTTATTAGATTATATTCATAAATCTACAGAAAGAGACGGGGATATCCATTTCATATGAAAACGAATCCGTTCTTCGGCTTGAGCAGCATAGGGTGTTCCTTTTCTTGTGCCTCTGAATCCAGAAGTACCTGCGGAAGCCCAAGAAACCACCCGATTTCTTTTTACATGTACATGGGTTTTCTTTTAAAAATTAAAAAGTTCTTTACCCCTGTCTTTGTTTATGTCTCGGATTGGAACAAATGACTATAATTCGCCCCCGCCTACGAATCAAGCGACATTTTTCACAAATTTTACGAACAGAAGCCCTTATTTTCATATTTATCATTCCTTACTTTCATTCTGAATCTATTTTTTTTGCAAACAAAAATTAGTTTATTGTATTTTTGAATTTTGAATTCTATCTCTACGAAAAGGATGTTTAAAAGAATGATCTAATCGTTCGAATCTTTTTTGCGAAGTCTATAAATTATACGTCCCCTGGTTGAATCATAACGACTCATTTCAATTTTGACTCTATCTCCGGGTAGTATACGTATAAAACTGCGCCGGATTCTCCCTGAAATATAACCTAGAATTAGATCTTCATTATCTAATCGAACTCGGAACATACCATTGGGTAGTGATTCAGTAATTAAACCCTCATGAATCAATTTTTGTTCTTTCATTCCAAGGAACCCCCTTTAAGTATTAACTAATAGAGGAAGAGTTCTATAATTCATTTCTCCTCTCTATTTTACAAATAGTAAGTTCGAGAGAAATTTAGGGTACCCCAAGAGAATCACCATATATAACACAAAATTTCTCCTCCAATTTTTTCTAATCGAGCTTCTCGATCTGTTATTATACCTCGAGAAGTAGAAAGAATTACAATTCCCATTCCACCTAAAATCTTAGGAATTTGTTGATAGTTGGAATATATTCGTAGACCGGGTCGGCTTATACGCTTTAAATTTATTTTATTCCCTTTCCTAGTCTTTCTATGTCGTAAGGTTGAAACCAAGAAATTTTTTTGACTTTCTTTATGTTTTCGAACGTTTTCAATAAAACCTTCTCGTAAAAGTATTTTAACAATGTTTTTAGTGATATTCGTAGATACTATTTTAACTCTTGTCTTTTGATCTATGTCAGCATTTCTTATAGAAGTTATTATATCGGCAATAATGTCCCTACCCATGACGAACTATAGTTATTGGTGCCTCCTAATTTTGATATAATCAACATGCTTCTTTTTTGTTTTCTTTTTTATTGAATTTTTTTTTTAATTATTATAGATTCTAAAAAATTATTAGAAATTTCAAGTATATACATGAGACACAATCTATTAATTGGATCTATTTCAGATATTTGAATCCTCTATTCTATATATAGATAGGAAGATAGGATATATACTATTTTCATCTATAAAACTTCGGGTGCTAATGAAACTATTTTAGTAAAATTCAACTGTCGCAATTCCCGAGCAATCGCACCAAAAATTCGAGTTCCTTTTGGATTTCCTTCTTGATCAATTATAACCGCTGCATTGTCATCATATCGTATTATCATGCCGTTGTCACGTTTTAGTTCTTTACACGTGCGTACAATCACAGCTCTAATTATTTCTGATCTTTCTAGAGGCATGTTGGGCACTGCTTCTTTGATTACAGCAACAATAACATCGCCAATATGAGCATATCGGTGATTACCAGTTCCTATGATTCGAATACACATTAATTCTTTAGCTCCACTGTTATCCGCTACATTCAAAAGGGTCTGAGGTTGAATCATATCATTTTTATTTTAATCTCTTATTTCAAGATAATGGAAAAAAGAAATATTGTCTGTCCAGAGATAAATAAATCCGTGGTTGTTTTTTTATTCTTAATACTCCTTCCTTCTTCTTTTACTTTTGTTTACCTATCCTGAAATAACAAATTGAGTTCGTATAGGCATTTTGCATGCAGCTATTTCCATAGCAACTTTGGCTATAGCTTCGGATACTCCACTCATTTCATAAATTATTCGGCCCGGTTTAACAACGGATACCCAATATTCGGGGGATCCCTTGCCCGAACCCATACGTGTTTCTGTAGGTCTTACAGTAACAGGTTTATCGGGAAAGATACGTACCCATATCTTTCCACCACGACGCGCATATCGTGTCATTGCTCTTCGCCCTGCTTCTATTTGTCTAGCTGTGATCCAAGCAGGTTCAAGTGCCTGAAGAGCGTATCTGCCAAAACAAATATGATTGCCTCGGCAAGATATTCCCTTCATTCTACCTCTATGTTGTTTACGAAATCTGGTTCTTTTAGGGTTATAGTTGATGGTTGTTTCTGAATTCCATCTCTACTGCAGAGCTGGACATGAGAGTTTCTTCTCATCCAGCTCCTCGCGAATGAAATGATTCAATAAAATTACACATTCAAGAGAAACATGTATTTTATTCTATGAAAAGTGAAAAGAAAGAATATACTAATTCTTTTTATATTGAATTGAATTTGTTACATTAGGTAACTGTATAGATAACTAGCTAACTAGGCGTGTTTGTTTATATATAAAGAATCTAAATAATGCTTCTTTCTTTTATCAAAATTGATAAAGATTTTTCTTTACCTCTATTGAATCATGGAATCACGCCAATAGTCATCCAATAAATGAAATTCTTAAATGAAATAAAAATAAAGAAAGGTTTCGCGGGCGAATATTGACTCTTTCCTCCTTTATTTGTAGGGTCAATTCATGACCATTCAGAAGAAATCCATTTTTTCTTGGTTCATTCCGCCATCCTACCTAATGAATCATTAGGATTGATTCGTTTTCAAGAAAATCCTATGTAATCACAGGTTCCATCGTTCCCAGAGCTTCTCTATTAATGCTTAGGCTTGAACTTTGCAATGGAGCTCTCAACAGAATCTGTTATTTGTTTCCGAGTCAATCTCCTCAGTTTTTCTTAACCCGAAGCTCGATTTAATTATTCTCTATTTTCTATTATTTAGATTCTTTATTTTTCTATATTAATTACATACTTATATACATAATAGACTATATTATCCATATTGAATATTGATTAGATTATTTAGATTAATATTTATTTTAATTATTTTATTATATGTTTATATTTTCTTTCTTATATATTCTATTTATTACTTAATATATTCTATTATTCTATATATATTCTATTATTCTATTTTTTATATTTTATATTTCTTAGTATATTTGTTATTCTATTTTTATTTATATTGATGTTGATGCTTTATAACACTGCCTTTTTTATGGGGTAATTCTTCATAAACCATACATATGGGAATCATATATCATTTATATCATTTAGATCTTTATTCTCTCTTTCTATCATCCTTCCTTTTTCCACATCCCTTTTTTTTCACAATTCATAATCAGATTTATTTTTTATGAAAAGGATTTCAGTTGCTACAACTATATGATTGATTCAGTCATATAGTGACTGTTTCTTGGGATCTCGACAATACGAAGCAATAAGTTGGTTATTAGTTTTGAGTTTCTTTAGTTTTGATAGTTATTAAGTTTATAGTGGGGTTTTTCTTTTCAGTCTCAATTCTCAACTCTAAAGAAAAAACTAACGAGTCACACACTGAGCATAGCAATTATACTAAAATTTAAATTAAATAAAGGGTAAATCAAATTTTTATTCAACCTTATAGAATTATAATTGTTTGTTTTTCTTTGATTAAGAAAAAAAAATAAGAAAAGAGTTTCGAAATTCTTTCTATTGATGAGCAGAATGACGAGATAAAGAAAGGTCCATTATTCTTATTTTCTTATTCTTGGTTTACAAAGTTTACAAATATCCAAATTTTGATGCCTAAGACTCCATAGATAGTTCTAATTGTATGGGAACAGTGATCAATTTTAGCGCGAATTGTTTGTAAGGGAACCCTGCCTTCTCTGATCCATTCGACACGTGCAATCTCTTTTCCGTCGATACGCCCTGCAATTTGCACTTGAATTCCTTTTGTACCGGTTTGTTCAGTTAATTCAATAGCTTTTTTCATTGCCTTTCGAAATGAGACTCTATTTTTTAATTGTAAAGCTATATATTCTGCAAGAATATTAGGTTGTCCATAAGGCTTTTCAATTCTTGTGATAGCAATGTTGATTCTCCGGTTTACAGAATGAAACTCTTTTTGTACATTCATCTGTAATTCTTCGACTCCCCGTGTTCGTCCTTCTATTAATAAATTGGGAAATCCAATAGAGATTATGACCTGAATCAAATCTATTCTTTTTTGAATTCCTATATGGGCAATTCCTTCGAAACCTGAGGATATTTTCTTATTCTTTTTTACATAGTCCTTAATACAATTCCGTATTCTTTCATCTTCTTGTAGACCCATGGAAAAATCTTTTGGTTTTGCGAACCAAAAAGAATGATGACTTTGAGTTATTCCAAGTCTGAAACCAAGTGGAT